TTGAAATTTTCAAATTTCTATTTTGAAAATGTCATTCATTGATTTTGAACATCTATTACTAAAGCATAGTATCCATCTTTCAAAGTTAGACTGAAACTACTTGATCTTATTTTGTTTTCCTAAATGAACCAATTAGAATATATCTATTTGACGAGTACAGATATGATTCAAATCCTTTCTTTTCTAATAAACCTCCATTAAGTTACGTTCTATTTCCTCAAAAAATAGGTTCATAATTTTTGATCAGGCATAACACCAATAAGAATTGGATTACTTTTCTTTTACGAAGTTGAAATTGATAAATTAGCAGCAAATCTAAAAATTCATTTCGGATAATTGAACCTTCTCAAACTGTTTCTTCTTTAGAACCAAAAAGATTTGTGCTAAAATAACAGATGCCAGGAAGAACAAAAGACCTTGGACACGGAATGGATCTTGAAGTACTATTTCAGCATCCCCTTGACCAAATCCACCCACATTAGGATTACTCGTTAATGGCTGATCAAGTTTGATGGATTCGCCCTCTGAAACGAGAAGCTCTGGCCCTGGAGGAATAATATCAACCACTTGACGCCCATCTAACGTATCCGCTATAGTTATTTCATATCCCCCCTTTTCTTTTCGTAGGATTTTACTTACTCTACCAGCCGCTGTAGCGTTATAAACTGTATTGTTACTCTTGTTCCCGTCGGGATAAATTTGACCCCTTCCTCTGTTCCCCCCCACATATATGGGATATTTTAAGAAGTGAACATCTTTATTATTAGCGGGATCCGGGGAAAGAATAGGAAAAGTTATTTCACTATATTTCTGACCAGGAATAGGGCCTATAACAAGAATATTTTTTTTAGTGGGTCGATAGCTCTGAAAAGAAAGATTACCTATCTTTTCTTTCATCTCGGGGGAAATACGATCCGGGGGTGCTAATTCAAATCCTTCCGGTAAAATAAGAACAGCACCCACATTCAACCCCCCCTTTTTTCCATTAGCAAGAACTTGTTTCACTTGCGTATCATAAGGAATTCGAACAACTGCTTCAAATACAGTATCAGGAAGTACTGCTTGCGGAACCTCAATCTCCACGGGCTTATTAGCTAAATGGCAATTGGCGCATACAATACGCCCGGTTGCTTCGCGCGGATTTTCATAACCCTGCTGAGCAAAAATGGGATACGCATTTGAGATAGATGCGTGAGTGATAATATAGATCATAAATGATACGGAAATAGATCGAATAATTTCTTTCTTTATCGTGATCCAAGAAAAAAAAAGGTTATTTTGAATTTGCATAGGCCAATCATTGATCCAAAAAATTTTTACAATAAAATTAGGTAGGTCACTCGGATAGTTCCCTATCCACAAGTCTGCTATTTACATAAATTCTTTTATGCGAATAAAAAATATTCGCGGCGAAATCCCCGTAGGTTCGAAGGAGTAGGTATGTCTTAAAAGGCTTTGCTTATGTCCAAAGTCAGAAATATTCGAGTTGGATCAGTCATTCATTGAATGATAAATCACTACAAGTGATGGAGATAGACGATTTAAATAATGGAAGATCCAATATTTGAAAATTGTGTCTATAATGACGGGAAAAGTAGAAACAAGGCCAGATATAATTTTCTCATTATGAACAAATCCAAAATCTTTGTAGACATAGCCAATCATTAGTTCCCAACCATGGGGCGAATGGAATCCGATACATAAATCAGTTAATAAAAGAATAGAAAAAGCTTTTATTGTGTCACTTAAATTATATAGAAATTCTTGAACCCACGAGTTAAGAATAAGAAGTTCTTCATTACCTAGAATTGAATAAGCACTTAAAATAATGAAACAGATTATATTTGTCGAGAAGTGCAAAATCGTATGGATATGATCCTCATTGTTTATGTTTATCAATTGGATCGTTTCTTTGTGGATTCCTATATGAGCCCTTTGCAACCCTATTTCCGGGTATTCTTTTATTATTTCGTCCAATAGTAAGAGTTCTTCTAATTCGATGAATTTTTCTAGAATACTCTTTTCTTGCATATCAGTCAAAAACGTTTCGGATTGTGTAGTATTCCACCAATCAGTAACCCAAGATTCAACACTTTTTTGAAATGAAAGAGAAACCCCCCAAGGCAAAAATACTATAGATATAACAGCAAGAAAAGGGAGAAATGCTTTCTTTTTTTTCCATTTTTTCATTTTTGTGAACTCGTGTCATTCTTCGAATCTATCCGCTGCAATCTACTTACTGTTTTTATTAAACATAAGTTCTATTCTAAGGCATCGAACCCCGGAATCTATCTTTTTTTTTCCTTTCCGATTATCAATCTAGCACGAATATAGAATAAGAAAGAGTCGAAAGAAATAATAAAAATCTTGTTTACAGATAATCTAATTGATACAGTTTGAAACTGCTTCGCGTTCTCGATGAATGCTAAAGTGAGACTTAAAAAAAAAACAAACACTTCAAGGAATAGTATTCCGATTTTGACTTTAAAGAACTCCCCTTTTCGTTTTTTATTTATAAAAGTATTTTGATTTGCTATTTCATTTCAAAATCAAAATACTTCAATTGGTACGCGCAAAAAAGAGGCCAATTTGGAAGCTTTTTGCTCAATTTCACCCAGGGTCAAATTCTCATCAGTACGTGTCAATGGAATGGCTCCCTGTCCTTTGATTTCCATATAAAGGATACAACGAGGATAAATGCCTTCTTTAATTTCGATTCTGATCGACTGAATATCCTTCATACGGAATCGTAGGAAAATGCGACGCTTTTTCCCAGGAAATCCCCAACGAAAAATACACACTATTCCTTCGTTTAAATCGAATCGATCATAGCCACTCCCCACATTCCAAGAAATTGTGCACCACAAATAGGAACTAATAAAGAGACCCGCGATCCCGTAGAAGGACATCACGATCCCTTGTGGCAAAAAAATGATTTGCTGATATGGAACTAAAGATATCAAATTCTTACCGAGATAGCTGGAAGTTCCAACTAAGACGAATCCTAATGAACCTAAAAAAAGGATCAAGGCCCAGAAGAAATTACTTAGTTTTCGAGACCCCACTATACGTTCTATCCATATATGTTCGAATCGCCAACTCATATTAGATCTAGTTGCATTTTTTTTTATTGGACTGGAGAACCTTTTTGTTTCTGAAGTAACTCTCATCAACTAGTGCCATTCGCATGGAACCCTTTCCTTTAGAAAAAATCGGAGTAATTCGTCGAATGGGTTAGGTATAAAATAAAAAAAAAAAAGAATATCACTTTTTAGGATCTTCGAGAAATATCTACATATATAGAAATATCTACTATAGAAATATCTACATATATAGAGATGGATCGACTTTCCGTTTCAGGCATCTGCTTCTGCTTCGCTTCCAATCTATTTTCAAATAATTCAATATTTATTTCCCTATATTGATTGTTTGTATATTTTGAGCATCTATTTACGGATATATAAGAGCTGCGTCATTTAGGCCCCTATGTTATGGTATAACATCCTTTACTAAATGCACATGCGATCTCTAAGTCTTGAAAAAAAAATAGATGAGATTTGAACCCATCAGATCTAAGAAATCTTGTTTTTTTGAACATGAAGAAATAACGAAGCCATTGCAATTGCCGGAAATACTAGTCCTACTAACGGCACAAAAATAGAGGGTAAGCTGTTGAGAGTTGTCATAGAATGGGTACCTCGATTGAATATTTAGACCTGGTATTACTATAAACATATCTTATACTAATTCTTAGTAGTATTCTATACTACTTCGTATATCTAAGTGAGTATTCTATATAAATAATAATACAACTAATAGAATAGAAATCAAATTCTTAGAGATATTATTATCTATTATTATCAACTAGAAATCAAAATGAAATAATGAAATAGAAAATAGAGAAATTCACGAGATTAAATAAATAGAAATTAATTCAATCCCACAACACCAGTTTTTAGTAAGAAAATAGGGACTTAGGAGGAGATTCGAGTAGAAAGAAAAGATACTCTATATCGATATTTTCGATTTTCTCTATTTGAATTCGCGATACATACGCAACAAGAAGGAAAGACGACCCGCGTTTTCTTTTTCGTGCCTAATTGGAATTTCACAGAAAAAAGAATTTTTTTTTACTTATGTTGTTAAAAGAGGTTTCTTTCCCGACCCCTAATCAGGAAGACCATTAAAAAATAACGAATTTTTTTGAGAATTCTTTAGAAGAATAAAAATGGATTTTTACCAAAAAACTATCTATTCGTTTTGCTCGCTACAAAGAAAAAAAAGAAATGAATTTAGGATCCGGTTTTACTTCCACGGAAAAAAGGAGTGAAGCCTAAATAACTCACTCAGAACACCCTTTAAAGGATTACGTGGTACGATTAAATCGAATAAGCCCTTATGGAATAAATATTCAGCCACTTGTGAATCCTCGGGTACTGTCTTATTCAATGTTTGTTCAATTACTCTTTTACCTGCGAATGCAATGTATGCATTAGGTTCGGCGATAATGATATCGCCCAGCATTCCAAAACTAGCCGTCACCCCACCCGTAGTGGGAGATGTAAGGATTGATACATAGAATAACTTTTTATGGGATTGATAATCATACAAAGCAGCAGATATTTTAGCCATTTGCATTAAGCTCAAACTTCCTTCTTGCATACGTGCTCCTCCCGAAGCACATACTAGAATAAGAGGTAATAATTTTGTGGTAGCATACTCGATTAAACGGGTGATTTTCTCGCCTACTACGGATCCCATACTACCCCCCATAAACTGAAAATCCATAACGCCAATTGCTACAGAAATGCCATTTAGTCGACCTGTGCCTGTTTGAACAGCTTCAGTTAAGCCTGTCTTTCTTTGATAAGAATCAATACGATCTTTATAAGGTTCCTCCTCAGAATGAAATTCAATGGGATCCAGAGAAACCATGTCTTCATCCATAGGATTCCAAGTCCCTGGATCAATCGAAAGTTCGATTCGGTCTGAACTATGCA